GCTAGCGTAGCTTAATGCAAAGCATAACACTGAAGATGTTAAAATGGGCCCTGAGAAGCCCCGCATGCACAAAGGCATGGTCCCGACCTTATCCTCAGCTTTAGCCCAACTTACACATGCAAGTCTCCGCAATCCCGTGAGTATGCCCTTAATCCCCCACCCGGGGACGAGGAGCAGGCATCAGGCACAAACCTTTAGCCCAAGACGCCAAGCCCAGCCACACCCCCAAGGGAATTCAGCAGTGATAGATATTGAGCCATAAGTGAAAACTTGACTCAGTTAGTGCTAAGAGGGCCGGTAAAACTCGTGCCAGCCACCGCGGTTAAACGAGAGGCCCTAGTTGACGACACAACGGCGTAAAGGGTGGTTAAGGATAGAGAAATAATAAAGTCGAATGGCCCTTTGGCTGTCATACGCTTCTAGGAGTCCGAAGCCCAGTATACGAAAGTAGCTTTAGAAAAGCCCACCTGACCCCACGAAAGCTGAGAAACAAACTGGGATTAGATACCCCACTATGCTCAGCCGTAAACCCAGACATCCAACTACAATTAGACGTCCGCCCGGGTACTACGAGCATTAGCTTGAAACCCAAAGGACCTGACGGTGCCTCAGACCCCCCTAGAGGAGCCTGTTCTAGAACCGATAACCCCCGTTAAACCTCACCACTTCTAGCCACCCCAGCCTATATACCGCCGTCGTCAGCTTACCCTGTGAAGGTAATAAAAGTAAGCAAAATGGGCACAACCCAGAACGTCAGGTCGAGGTGTAGCGTATGAAGTGGGAAGAAATGGGCTACATTTTCTATCACAGAACACTACGGATCATGCAACATGAAATAGTGCTTGAAGGAGGATTTAGTAGTAAAAAGGAAGCAGAGTGTCCTTTTGAACCCGGCTCTGAGGCGCGTACACACCGCCCGTCACTCTCCCCTGTCAAAATGCTGTAAAGTTACCTAACACCAGAGCTCCGACAAGGGGAGGCAAGTCGTAACATGGTAAGTGTACCGGAAGGTGCACTTGGATAAATTCAGGGTGTGGCTGAGCTAGTTAAGCACCTCACTTACACCGAGAAGACATCCATGCAAATTGGATCACCCTGAGCTAACCAACTAGCTTAATTATTAATATAATCTAACACTATTTATAACAAGACAACACCCCACCCTAAAAACTAAAACATTTTTTTACCTAAGTATGGGAGACAGAAAAGGTTCAACCCAAAGCAATAGAGAAAGTACCGCAAGGGAAAGATGAAAGAGAAATGAAACAACCCATATAAGCACTAAGAAACAAAGACTAGACCTTGTACCTTTCGCATCATGATTTAGCCAGTACCCTCAAGCGAAGAGATCTTTAGTTTGACACCCCGAAACCAGGTGAGCTACCCCGAGACAGCCTATGTTAATTTAGGGCTAACCCGTCTCTGTGGCAAAAGAGTGGGAAGAGCTCCGGGTAGAAGTGACAGACCTACCGAACCTGGTGATAGCTGGTTGCCTAAGAAATGAATAGAAGTTCAGCCCCACACGCCCCCAATCAAAGGACATATTATTAAGATATAGGAGAAATGTGGGAGTTAGTTAAAGGGGGTACAGCCCCTTTAACAAAGGACACAACCTTAACAGGAGGATAAAGATCATAATACATAAGATATACTGTTCTAGTGGGCCTGAAAGCAGCCACCTAAGCAGAAAGCGTTAAAGCTCGGACAGAACGAAGTTTATTATACCGATATAAAATCTTACTCCCCTAAATCTATTAGGCCTATCCATGCCCACATGGAAGAGACTATGCTAAAATGAGTAACAAGAAGAACTGATCTTCTCCCGCCACAAGTGTAAGCCAGGCCGGACTAACCACTGGAATTTAACGAACCCAACCCAAGAGGGCACTGTGAACTTTACAAAACCCAAGAAGAGCTCACAACTGAACCATCGTTAACCCTACACTGGAGTGCCATATACGGGAAAGACTAAAAGAAGGGGAAGGAACTCGGCAAGCACAAGCCTCGCCTGTTTACCAAAAACATCGCCTCCTGCAGCAATAAGTATAGGAGGTCCAGCCTGCCCAGTGACTACGGGTTTAACGGCCGCGGTATATTGACCGTGCAAAGGTAGCGCAATCACTTGTCTTTTAAATAGAGACCTGTATGAATGGCTAGACGAGGGCTTAACTGTCTCCCCCTTCCAGTCAGTGAAATTGATCTATCCGTGCAGAAGCGGGTATAATAATACAAGACGAGAAGACCCTTTGGAGCTTAAGGTACAAGCTTCAGCCACGTCAAACAACTCCATGACAAGCATAAACTTAGTGGATATGAACCTTTACCTTCGGTTGGGGCGACCACGGAGGATAAAAGAGCCTCCGAGTGGACTGGGCCAAGACCCCTGAAGCCGAAAGAGACATCTTAAAGCCGCAGAACATCTGACCAATTATGATCCGGCCGCAGAGACCGATCAACGAACCAAGTTACCCTAGGGATAACAGCGCAATCCTCTCCCAGAGCCCATATCGACGAGGGGGTTTACGACCTCGTTGTTGGATCAGGACATCCTGATGGTGCAGCCGCTATTAAGGGTTCGTTTGTTCAACGATTAAAGTCCTACGTGATCTGAGTTCAGACCGGAGTAATCCAGGTCAGTTTCTATCTGTAACGCTGCTTTTCCTAGTACGAAAGGACCGGAAAAGGGGGGCCTCCGCTTAAAGCACGCCCCACCCCTAATTCATGAAGACAAATAAATTAAATAAGGGAGGGCCTAAGCCCTGCCGCCCAAGATAAGGGCATACTGGGGTGGCAGAGCATGGTAAATTGCATAAGGCCTAAGCCCTTAAAGCCAGAGGTTCAAGTCCTCTTCCCAGTTTATGCTAAACATTTTAATAACCCACTTAGTTAATCCTCTCGCTTACATTGTACCTGTTCTATTAGCAGTGGCCTTCTTGACCTTGCTAGAGCGAAAAGTGCTTGGCTATATGCAGCTGCGCAAAGGACCTAACGTTGTGGGGCCCTATGGGTTATTACAACCCATTGCCGACGGTGTAAAACTATTTATCAAGGAGCCCGTCCGCCCCTCCACATCATCCCCCTTCCTATTTCTAGCAACCCCAATTCTGGCACTAACTCTTGCTTTGACCCTCTGGGCACCCATGCCTATGCCCTACCCCGTACTTAACCTTAACTTAGGAGTTCTGTTCATCTTAGCATTATCAAGCCTTGCAGTTTACTCTATTCTTGGCTCAGGCTGAGCATCAAACTCGAAGTATGCACTAATCGGAGCCCTTCGAGCAGTTGCCCAAACGATCTCGTATGAAGTGAGCCTCGGACTTATTTTACTCTCAGTAATTATCTTCTCTGGCGGTTACACTCTTCAAACATTTAATACAACCCAAGAAAGCGTGTGGTTACTAATTCCCGCCTGACCACTAGCCGCGATATGATACATCTCAACCCTAGCGGAGACTAATCGCGCCCCCTTTGACCTAACAGAAGGTGAATCTGAGCTTGTGTCGGGGTTTAATGTAGAATATGCCGGAGGGCCTTTTGCCCTCTTCTTCCTAGCCGAATATGCCAACATTCTGCTAATAAACACCCTGTCCGCCGTACTATTTCTAGGGACCTCGTACTTTCCAAGCCTCCCTGAGCTAGCTGCCGTTGGCCTTATAACCAAGGCCGCCTTTTTATCCGTAATATTCTTATGAGTTCGAGCCTCATACCCACGGTTTCGGTACGACCAACTCATACATCTTGTCTGAAAAAACTTTCTCCCATTGACGCTAGCTCTTGTCCTATGGCACGTATCTCTCCCGATTGCACTCGCGGGCCTTCCCCCACAGCTCTAGCCCAGGAACTGTGCCCGAGTACCTAGGGACCACTTTGATAGAGTGGCTTACAGGGGTTAAAATCCCCTCAGTTCTTAGAAAGAAGGGGATCGAACCCATACCCAAGAGATCAAAACTCTTAGTGCTTCCTCTACACCACTTTCTAAGATGGGGTCAGCTAAATAAGCTTTCGGGCCCATACCCCGAACATGACGGTTAAACCCCCTCCTCCATCAATGAACCCTTATGTATTGACTACGCTGTTATCCAGCCTCGGCCTAGGCACCACCCTAACCTTTGCTAGCTCCCACTGACTACTAGCATGAATGGGGCTTGAAATTAATACTCTCGCAATCGTCCCCTTAATAGCACAGCATCACCACCCCCGAGCAGTGGAAGCTACCACTAAGTATTTTCTCACTCAGGCCACTGCTGCTGCAGTAATTCTGTTTGCGAGCACAACTAATGCCTGAATTACGGGCACCTGGGACATAACCAACATATTGGACCCCATCGCCAGCGCGATGGTTATTACTGCCTTAGCACTCAAGATTGGGCTCGCCCCAATACACTTCTGGATGCCAGAGGTCCTGCAGGGGTTGGACTTCTCTACGGGACTAATCTTATCTACCTGGCAGAAGCTAGCCCCTCTTGCCCTCATTATACAAACGGCCCAAGCGTTTAATCCCCTACTGCTCACAACCTTAGCACTCACCTCAACACTTATTGGCGGATGAGGCGGATTAAATCAAACCCAACTACGAAAAATCCTGGCCTACTCCTCAATCGCACATATGGGTTGAATAATTGTTGTCCTTCAGTATGCCCCCCAACTGACTCTCCTCGCACTATTCGTGTACATCTTGATAACATCCGCCGCATTCTTAACACTCAAACTTTCAGCCACTACCAAGGTTAGTACTCTAGCAATCACCTGATCGAAGAGCCCCATTCTGACGGCAACAGCTGCCCTCCTACTACTATCTCTTGGCGGATTACCCCCACTTACTGGCTTTATACCAAAGTGATTGATCCTACAAGAACTCGCAAAGCAGGGACTCCCCTTGGTTGCCACAGTAATAGCCCTTGCCGCCCTCATTAGCCTATACTTCTATCTCCGACTTTGCTACGCGATAACACTCACCATTTCTCCTAACACTATTATATCCACCACCCCTTGACGAACCCAGACCACTCAGGCCTCCGCCCCCCTCGTCATTTCCACTGTAATGGCCCTTGGTCTCCTCCCCCTAACCCCAGCCATCCTGGTATTAACCACCTAGGGGCTTAGGATAGCATCAGACCAAGAGCCTTCAAAGCCCTAAGCAGAAGTGAAAATCTTCTAGCCCCTGATAAGACCTACAAGACTCTATCTTGCATTTTCTAATTGCAAATCAAACGTTTTAATTAAACTAAGGCCTTTCTAGATGGGAAGGCCTCGATCCTACAAATTCTTAGTTAACAGCTAAGTGCTCAAGCCAGCGAGCATCCATCTACTTTCCCGCCTATGGCCGAGTAAGGCGGGAAAGCCCCGGCAGGAAATTAATCTGCGTCTCTGGATTTGCAATCCAACGTGTTCTCCACTACGGGGCTGATAGGAAGAGGACTTGAACCTCTGTCTTCGGGGCTACAACCCACCGCCTAAATGCTCGGCTACCCTACCTGTGGCAATCACCCGCTGATTCTTTTCTACAAACCACAAAGACATTGGCACCCTTTATCTAGTATTTGGTGCCTGAGCCGGAATAGTAGGAACCGCTTTAAGCCTCCTCATCCGGGCCGAACTTAGCCAACCCGGGTCGCTCTTAGGTGACGACCAAATCTATAACGTTATTGTTACTGCCCACGCCTTTGTAATAATTTTCTTTATAGTAATGCCGATTCTTATTGGCGGGTTTGGAAACTGGCTTGTACCTCTGATAATTGGTGCCCCTGACATAGCATTCCCACGAATAAACAACATAAGCTTCTGACTTCTGCCACCGTCATTTCTATTGCTATTAGCTTCTTCTGGCGTTGAGGCTGGAGCCGGGACAGGATGAACCGTTTACCCCCCACTTGCAGGAAACCTCGCCCATGCAGGAGCATCAGTAGATCTAACTATTTTCTCCCTGCATCTGGCAGGTGTATCATCAATTTTAGGGGCGGTAAATTTCATTACTACAATCATTAACATGAAGCCCCCGGCTATTTCTCAATATCAAACGCCTCTCTTCGTGTGAGCCGTACTCGTGACAGCTGTTCTTCTACTTTTATCACTACCTGTTCTTGCTGCCGGAATTACTATGCTCCTTACCGATCGTAATTTAAACACCACATTCTTCGACCCCGCTGGAGGAGGTGACCCAATTCTATATCAACACTTATTCTGATTCTTCGGCCACCCTGAGGTCTATATTCTAATTCTGCCAGGATTCGGCATTATTTCCCATGTTGTAGCCTATTATTCGGGCAAAAAAGAACCATTCGGCTACATGGGAATAGTCTGGGCTATAATGGCCATTGGCCTCCTAGGCTTTATTGTATGAGCTCACCACATGTTCACTGTTGGCATAGATGTAGACACCCGTGCCTACTTCACATCAGCTACAATAATTATTGCCATCCCAACCGGCGTAAAAGTTTTTAGCTGACTTGCTACACTTCATGGAGGCTCAATCAAGTGGGAAACCCCCATACTCTGGGCTTTAGGGTTTATTTTCCTCTTTACGGTCGGGGGGTTAACAGGAATTGTTCTCGCTAACTCATCACTTGATATCGTTCTCCATGATACATACTATGTTGTTGCGCACTTCCACTATGTACTATCAATGGGAGCTGTATTTGCTATTATGGCAGCCTTTGTACACTGATTCCCGCTATTCTCTGGGTATACCTTAAATGATACCTGAACAAAAATCCATTTCGCTGTAATATTTATTGGCGTTAACCTTACATTCTTTCCACAGCACTTCCTAGGCCTAGCAGGAATGCCACGACGGTATTCTGATTACCCAGACGCCTATGCCCTGTGAAATACAGTCTCATCTATTGGTTCCCTCGTATCGTTAGTAGCAGTCATTATATTCCTGTTTATTTTATGAGAGGCCTTCGCCGCTAAGCGAGAGGTATCTTCAGTGGAACTAACCATGACAAATGTAGAATGACTACACGGCTGCCCTCCCCCCTACCACACATTTGAGGAACCAGCATTTGTCCAAGTTCAATCAAACTAACGAGAAAGGGAGGAATTGAACCCCCATGTACTGGTTTCAAGCCAGTCACATAACCACTCTGTCACTTTCTTCTGGAGGCATTAGTAAAATACGTAATTACACCACCTTGTCAAGGTGAAATTACAGGTTAGACTCCTGTATGCCTTAAATCTAATGGCACACCCCACACAACTAGGATTCCAAGACGCGGCATCACCCGTTATGGAAGAGCTTCTCCACTTCCATGATCACACCCTAATAATTGTTTTTTTAATTAGTACAATAGTACTCTATATCATTATTGCAATGGTTTCAACTAAACTCACCAATAAATATATCTTAGACTCTCAAGAAATCGAAATCGTATGGACGGTTTTACCAGCTGTTATTTTAGTTTTAATTGCTCTCCCCTCTCTCCGAATTTTATACCTAATAGATGAGATTAATGACCCCCACCTAACAATTAAGGCCATAGGACACCAATGATATTGAAGCTACGAATACACAGACTACGAAGATTTAGGGTTTGATTCATATATAATTCCAACTCAAGACCTAACGCCCGGCCAATTCCGACTTCTAGAAACTGATCACCGAATAGTAGTCCCAATAGAATCACCAATTCGTGTTCTAGTATCCGCTGAAGACGTATTACACTCCTGAGCTATCCCATCCCTTGGTGTGAAAATGGACGCGGTCCCTGGTCGATTAAATCAAACTGCCTTTATTGCTTCACGCCCAGGAGTATTTTATGGACAGTGCTCTGAAATCTGTGGCGCCAACCACAGCTTTATGCCTATTGTCGTAGAAGCTGTCCCATTAAAACATTTCGAAAGCTGATCCTCACTAATACTAGAAGACGCCTCACTAGAAAGCTAATATTGGACAAAGCGTTGGCCTTTTAAGCCAAAGTTTGGTGATTACCGACCACCTCTAGTGAAATGCCTCAGCTTAACCCCAACCCTTGATTCGCAATCCTAGTATTTTCCTGACTCATTTTCCTTACTATTATCCCCACCAAAGTACTAGGTCACCTAACACCTAATGAACCCACCACAATAGATGAAGAAAAACATAAAACTGACTCCTGAAGCTGACCATGGTAATAAGCTTTTTTGACCAATTTGCAAGCCCCTCTTTCTTAGGGATCCCCCTTATCGTTGTTGCCATTGCACTTCCATGAGTACTATTTCCAACCCCATCATCTCGATGGGTGAACAGTCGACTTATCGCCGTTCAAACATGATTCATTAACCGATTCACTAATCAACTAATAATGCCCCTAAATATGGGCGGGCACAAGTGGGCACTGATCTTAGCCTCTTTAATAGTATTTCTCATTACCATTAATATATTAGGCCTCCTGCCATACACCTTTACACCCACAACACAACTGTCCTTAAACATAGGCCTTGCTGTACCACTCTGACTTGCAACAGTTATTATTGGTATGCGAAATCAGCCAACAGTTGCTCTAGGACATCTCCTGCCAGAAGGAACCCCCATCCCCTTGATCCCAGTACTAATTATTATTGAAACAATTAGTCTATTTATCCGGCCATTAGCCTTGGGGGTCCGACTTACAGCCAACTTAACTGCAGGTCACCTACTAATCCAACTCATTGCCACAGCCGTGTTCGTACTCTTACCTGTAATACCAACAGTAGCCGTTTTAACAGCCGCCGTCCTCTTTCTTTTAACACTTCTAGAAGTTGCAGTGGCAATAATTCAAGCCTACGTATTCGTATTACTTCTAAGTCTATACCTACAGGAAAACGTTTAATGACCCACCAAGCACATGCATATCATATGGTTGATCCCAGCCCATGACCACTAACCGGAGCCGTCGGTGCCCTACTGATGACATCCGGCTTAGCAATTTGATTTCACTTCCACTCAGTAACACTGATAACCCTCGGATTAGTTCTCTTGCTTCTTACAATATTTCAATGATGACGAGACGTAATCCGCGAGGGAACATTTCAAGGTCATCACACACCACCAGTACAAAAAGGGTTACGCTACGGAATAATTCTGTTTATTACTTCCGAAGTCTTCTTTTTTCTAGGCTTCTTCTGGGCGTTTTATCATTCAAGCTTGGCACCAACACCCGAGCTAGGAGGCTGCTGACCCCCTACAGGAATTACTACACTAGATCCCTTCGAAGTCCCCCTGCTTAACACAGCCGTATTACTAGCCTCCGGAGTAACAGTCACCTGAGCACATCACAGTATTATAGAAGGCGAACGAAAACAAGCCATTCAATCGCTTACACTCACAATTCTGCTTGGGTTCTATTTCACTGCTCTCCAAGCAATAGAATACTATGAAGCGCCTTTCACAATTGCAGACGGAGTATACGGCTCTACATTCTTTGTTGCTACAGGATTCCACGGACTACATGTTATCATCGGCTCAACCTTTTTAGCTGTCTGTCTCGTGCGACAAATTCAGTACCACTTTACCTCTGAACACCACTTCGGCTTTGAAGCCGCTGCCTGATACTGACACTTTGTGGACGTAGTCTGATTATTCCTTTACGTATCAATCTATTGATGAGGCTCATATCTTTCTAGTATTAAAGTTAGTACAAGTGACTTCCAATCATTTAGTCTTGGTTAAACCCCAAGGAGAGATAATGAATTTAATTACAACCATCCTTATTATCACCCTAACCCTATCATTAGTTCTAGCAATTGTATCTTTCTGATTACCACAGATAAACCCGGACGCAGAGAAATTATCCCCTTATGAGTGCGGGTTTGACCCGTTAGGATCTGCCCGATTACCGTTCTCCTTACGGTTCTTCTTAGTAGCAATTCTATTCCTTTTGTTTGATCTAGAGATTGCTCTTCTCCTTCCACTACCGTGGGGCGATCAACTCCAAAACCCGACCGGAACGTTCTTTTGAGCCACCACAGTCCTAATCTTATTAACCCTTGGACTAATTTACGAATGAACCCAAGGAGGCCTAGAATGAGCAGAATAGATGGCTAGTCCAAAAAAGACCTCTGATTTCGGCTCAGAAGATCGTGGTCTAATTCCACGGCCCTCTTATGACACCAGTACACTTTAGCTTTAGCTCAGCATTTACCTTGGGACTCATAGGACTAGCATTCCACCGCACACATCTACTATCCGCATTACTATGCCTAGAAGGAATAATACTGTCTCTGTTCATTGCACTGGCCTTATGAACACTACAATTCGAATCAACAAGCTTCTCTACGGCCCCTATACTACTACTGGCCTTTTCCGCCTGCGAAGCAAGCACAGGCTTGGCCCTACTAGTAGCCACCGCCCGAACCCACGGCACTGACCGTCTACAAAACCTTAATCTTCTGCAATGTTAAAAGTGCTTATTCCCACAATCATAGTGTTCCCAACAATCTGACTAACCTCTCCAAAGTGGTTATGGACCGTCACTACCGCTCAAACCCTCCTCATTGCCCTGGTAAGCCTCACATGGCTTGCCTGAACATCGGAAACCGGGTGAGCTACATCCAACTCATATTTTGCCACGGACCCCTTATCAACGCCCCTTCTGGTATTGACCTGTTGACTTCTACCTTTAATAATTCTAGCTAGTCAGAACCACATTGACTCTGAACCCATCACCCGCCAACGCCTCTACATCACCCTTCTAGCCTCACTTCAAACGTTTTTAATTATGGCCTTCGGGGCCACAGAGATCATTATGTTTTACATTATGTTTGAAGCCACACTCATTCCTACCCTAATTATTATTACCCGCTGAGGTAACCAAACTGAACGCCTGAGCGCGGGTACCTATTTTCTCTTTTACACTTTAGCAGGTTCCCTCCCGCTCCTAGTAGCCCTCCTTCTACTTCAACAGTCTACGGGGACTCTATCTCTAGCAATTATCCAATATACTCACCCATTATTAACCCACTCTTGAGGTCATAAAATCTGATGAGCGGGCTGCCTGATCGCCTTTCTAGTAAAAATGCCTCTTTATGGTGTCCACCTGTGACTCCCGAAAGCACACGTAGAAGCCCCCGTCGCGGGGTCTATAGTTCTAGCAGCGATCCTACTTAAACTTGGGGGTTATGGGATGATGCGAATAATAGTTATACTGGACCCTCTCTCCAAAGAACTGGTTTACCCATTTATCGTCCTAGCACTCTGAGGTATTATTATGACGGGCTCTATTTGCCTACGGCAGACCGACCTTAAGTCGCTAATTGCTTATTCCTCCGTTAGCCATATAGGACTTGTAGCAGGGGGCATTCTAATTCAAACCCCCTGGGGATTCTCAGGAGCAATTATTCTAATAATTGCCCATGGCTTAGTGTCCTCTATACTATTCTGCTTAGCTAATACAGCCTACGAACGAACTCATAGTCGAACCATACTCCTCGCACGAGGACTACAAGTGGTCTTCCCGTTAACAGCTGTGTGATGATTTGTCGCAAATCTAGCCAACCTAGCATTACCTCCACTCCCTAATCTAATAGGAGAGCTTATAATTATCACTACTTTATTTAACTGATCCCCCTGGACTATCACACTCACTGGGCTGGGAACATTAGTCACCGCAGCCTACTCTCTATACATGTTCCTGATATCCCAACGAGGCCCAACACCAAATCATATAATAAAACTCTCACCATTTCACACCCGGGAGCACCTCCTGATAACGCTTCACCTTGCTCCTGTAATTCTCCTTGTAATAAAACCAGAGCTTATGTGAGGCTGGTGTTACTAGTAAATATAGTTTAACCAAAAATGTCAGATTGTGATTCTGAAGACAAGGGTTAAAACCCCTTTATTCACCAAAGAAGGACTGAAATCAGTAAGTACTGCTAATACTTATATACCGAGGTTAAAATCCTCGGCTTCTTTAAGCTTTTGAAGGATAACAGCTCATCCGTTGGTCTTAGGAACCAAAAACTCTTGGTGCAAATCCAAGCGAAAGCTATGACATCAACAACCCTCGCCATGTCCTCTTCCTTCCTCCTGATTATTGCAATTCTTATCCTCCCTTTATTTACTGCCTTAAATCCAACCCCTCAAGAACCTCAATGAGCGAATGCTCATGTTAAAACTGCTATTAAAGCTGCATTTTTCATCAGCCTGTTGCCACTTATAGTTTTTCTTGAGCAGGGGGCCGAAAACATCACCACAAACTGACAATGAATAAATACACAGATATTTGACGTAAATATTAGCTTCAAATTTGACCACTACTCCCTTATTTTTACCCCTATCGCCCTCTTTGTAACCTGATCTATTTTGGAATTTGCACTCTGATACATACACTCCGACCCTAATATCAACCGCTTCTTCAAGTATTTGCTACTGTTTTTGGTAGCTATAATTATCCTAGTTACAGCTAATAATATGTTCCAATTATTTATTGGCTGAGAAGGCGTAGGCATTATATCTTTCTTACTCATCGGCTGGTGACATGGTCGAGCAGATGCCAATACAGCAAGTCTACAAGCAGTAATCTACAACCGCATTGGGGACATTGGGCTAATTTTAGCCATAGCCTGATTTGCAATGAACATAAACTCCTGGGAAATTCAACAAATTTTTGCTTTGTCGAAAGATCATAACGTCACGACTCCACTAGTTGCACTTATCCTTGCAGCAGCAGGAAAATCGGCCCAGTTTGGCCTACACCCATGACTTCCGTCCGCCATAGAGGGCCCGACACCGGTATCTGCACTACTTCACTCCAGTACTATAGTAGTTGCAGGTATCTTCTTACTAATTCGCCTGCACCCGCTAATAGAGGATAACCAACTCGCACTAACAATCTGCTTATGCCTAGGAGCACTAACTACGCTATATACAGCTACTTGTGCCTTAACGCAAAACGATATCAAGAAGATTGTTGCTTTCTCTACCTCAAGTCAGCTCGGGTTAATGATGGTTACCATCGGATTGAATCAACCACAACTGGCATTTCTTCATATTTGCACACACGCATTCTTCAAGGCCATATTATTCCTCTGCTCCGGAGCAATCATCCACAGCCTGAATGATGAGCAAGACATTCGCAAGATGGGTGGCCTCCATAAGCTCCTGCCTACTACATCAACTTGTTTAACAATTGGTAGCCTGGCCTTAGCAGGTACCCCATTCCTTGCCGGGTTCTTTTCAAAGGACGCCATCATTGAAGCCCTAAACACCTCCTACCTCAACGCCTGGGCCCTAGCTCTAACACTCGTTGCCACCTCCTTCACTGCAGTTTACAGTTTCCGAGTGGTATACTTCGTAACTATAGGATCGCCCCGATTCCTCCCACTATCCCCCATTACTGAAGATAACCCACTCATGGTCAACCCAATTAAACGACTTGCCTGAGGAAGCATTATTGCCGGACTTGTTATCACTTATAACTTCCTACCCCTTAAGACGCCCATTATGACTATGCCTATGCCCCTAAAAATAGCAGCCCTAATAGTAGCCATTATCGGCCTTCTTGTAGCTATAGAGCTTGCAGCCAAGACCAATAGCCCACACCAAACTAACTATAAGAGTTCACCATACCGCTTCTCCAATATGCTAGGCTATTTTCCAGCATTAATCCACCGACTCTCCCCTAAAGCTAGCCTAACCATAGGACAATCGGCTGCCACTAAGATTGATCAAACCTGGTTTCAGCTTGCCGGCCCAAAATCCATATCACTCACACAAATAATGCTAGCACAAATAGTGGGCAATATTTCAAAGGGCACAATTAAGAAGTTTCTGACCATCTTCCTCTTGACTCTGATCTTAACGCTAGCCCTAATTATTATTTAAACTGCTCGAAGTGCCCCCCGGTTGAGCCCTCGGGTCAACTCCAGCACCACAAGTAAAGTTAACAGCAACACCCACGCGCAAATGACTAGCATTACGCCCCCAAACGAGTATATTATAGCAACACCTCCAATGTCTCCCCCCAATACAGAGAACTCTTTAAGCCCATCAATTGTTATCCAAGAACCCTCATGTCATTGCCCTCAAAACACCCCGCCCATTATTACAATACCCAATAAGTAAATTACAACATACCCGACTACGGACCGATTACCTCAAGCCTCCGGGAAAGGATCAGCAGCAAGTGCCGCTGAATAAGCAAACACCACTAACATTCCCCCTAAATAAATTAGGAATAGGACTAGAGATAAAAAAGGCCCCCCACTTCCAACCAACACCCCACACCCAACCCCTGCCGCCACTATTAACCCTAAAGCAGCAAAATAAGGTGTAGGATTGGACGCAACAGCAATTAGTCCTACAATCAAACCCATTAATAATAAAGACACAAAGTAAGTCATGGTTCTCGCTCAGACTTTAACCGAGACTAACGACTTGAAGAAACGCCGTTGTAATTCAACTACAAGAACAATTAATGGCAAGCCTACGAAAAACTCATCCGTTAATAAAAATTGCTAACGACGCCCTAGTCGACCTTCCAACACCATCTAACATTTCAGCAATGTGAAACTTCGGATCCCTTCTGGGATTATGTCTAATTACTCAAATCCTCACGGGGTTATTCCTAGCCATGCACTACACCTCTGACATCTCAACCGCATTCTCCTCCGTAACACACATCTGTCGAGATGTTAACTATGGCTGACTTATCCGAAATATACATGCCAACGGCGCATCATTCTTCTTCATCTGCATCTATATGCATATTGCCCGAGGCCTTTACTACGGGTCCTACCTTTATAAAGAGACCTGAAATATTGGGGTCGTTCTTCTCCTTTTAGTGATAATAACAGCTTTCGTAGGCTACGTCCTTCCGTGAGGCCAAATATCTTTTTGAGGCGCCACAGTAATTACAAACCTACTCTCAGCAGTCCCCTACATGGGGGACGCCCTCGTGCAATGAATCTGAGGCGGATTTTCGGTAGATAACGCAACCTTGACACGATTCTTTGCCTTCCACTTCCTATTTCCATTCGTAATCGCTGGCGCAACTATTCTGCATCTACTATTCCTCCACGAAACGGGATCTAACAACCCCGCCGGCCTAAATTCCGACGCAGATAAAATTTCCTTTCATCCCTACTTCTCCTACAAGGACCTCCTAGGCTTTGTATTAATACTGCTAGCCCTTACAACTCTAACACTATTCTCCCCAACCCTCCTCGGCGACCCAGAAAACTTCACCCCAGCAAACCCCTTGGTCACCCCACCACATATCCAGCCCGAATGATACTTCTTGTTTGCCTACGCTATTCTACGATCAATTCCAAACAAATTAGGGGGAGTACTAGCCCTACTATTCAGCATCTTAGTGTTGCTAGTAGTACCCATCTTACACACCTCTAAGCAGCGAGGACTAACCTTCCGCCCAATCACCCAATTCTTATTCTGAACATTGGTAGCAGACATGATCATCTTAACATGAATTGGAGGCATACCCGTAGAGCACCCGTATATTATTATCGGACAAATCGCCTCCGTCCTATACTTCGCATTATTCCTCCTACTCGCCCCACTCGCAGGCTGAGCAGAAAATAAAGCCCTAAAATGAGCTTGCCCTAGTAGCTTAGCTTTAAAGCATCGGTCTTGTAATCCGAAGATCGAGGGTTAAACCCCCTCCTAGCGCCCAGAAAAAGGAGATTTAAACTCCCACCACTGGCTCCCAAAGCCAGAATTCTAAATTAAACTATTTTCTGTTGGACCAATATGGTACACGCGCCGCCCAGTATTGGGCATATACTAGACACATATGTGATCTAACACCCCTACATAATATTCCTATATTATGTGGGTGTTAATACACTTATGTATTAACACCATACAACTAATTTAACCTAAAAGCAAGTACATACTTTTAAGGTATGCATAAAGTAAATTTATGCATGATCTAGAAATATATATGTATTATCACCATTTAACTAATTTAACCTAAAAGCAAGTACATACTTTTAAGGTATGCATAAAGTAAATTTATGCACGATCTAAAGACATATATGTATTATCACCATTACACTATATTAACCTAAAAGCAAGTACTAACGTCTAAGACGTGCATAAGCATCTTATTAAACTGCAGAAGTTGTTTATATTAACCTGGGTCGTTCATTGTTCCCCTAACTATCGCTCCCAACATTTCCTTGAATTACCTAACTAAGGTTTACTTCACCCATCTTAATGTAGTAAGAGACCACCAACTGGAATCATATAAGGCATACTATTCATGATAGAATCAGGGACACACTGTGGAGATACGGTATATTGTGAATTATTCCTTGCATCTGGCTCAACATCTCATGGGCATGGCATGGTCCTTCCCTCCACGGTGAGCTATATCTTGCATCCGGCTATTGGTGTAAAGACATACCGATCACCAACCCCACATGCCTAGGCGTTCTTTTAAATGCATAGGGGTTCTCTTTTTTGGTTTCCCTTCACTTACATCTCAGAGTGCAGGCACAAGTAACATCACAAGGTGGTACATTTTCTTGCCCGGCCCCATCCGGTTAAAAGATCGAAAGACATAACTTAAGAATTACATTATACTCTATCAAGTGCATAACATATTTATTTTTCTTCAGCTTATCCTGATATAGATGCCCCCCGGGTTTGGTTTTCACGCGACAAACCCCCTTACCCCCTACGCTCTAAAAATCCTGTTCTCCTTGTCAAACCCCGAAAGCAAGGAAGGTTCAAGAGCGTCCAAGCTAACAAGTTGAAATATAGGTTAGCTATCCGCATTATATATATATCACATAACGCCTAAAAGCATTCCCAACACAAAGCCTAAAAAACTCGATTGAATTTGCCATCAAATTTACCAATGCTAGAAAATCGAAGATACATAGTT